TGAAAAACCTTATGGACAACCTAATATTCTTGCAGAATATATAGCTTTACAATTAAAAAATAGAGTTTCGTTTCGAAAAGCAATGAAAAAAGCTATTGAATTAACTGAACAAACGGATACAAAAGGAATTCAAGTGCAAATAGCAGGCCGTATCGACGGAAAAGAAATTGCACGTGTTGAATGGATCAGAGAGGGTAGAGTTCCCCTACAAACAATTCGCGCTAAAATTGATCATTGTTCCTATACAATTCGAACGATTTATGGAGTATTAGGTATAAAAATTTGGATATTTGTAGACGAGGAATAATCAACCTTGTCTGCCCATTCTGCCCAGTGATAAAACAAAAAATGACAAACTCTTTCATTCTTTTTCCGTTAAAAATAAAAAAATGAACAATTCTAATTCTATAAGGTTAAATAAAAATTCGATTGATCATTTGGTATAATTGCTATGCTTAGTGTGTGACTCGTTAGTTTTTTCTTTATAGTTTCAAGTTGGGATTCAAAAAAAAATAAACTGACCCCCGCTATAAACTTTGTAATTATATAAAATAAACTAATAACCAACTTATTGCTTCGTATTGTCGAGATCCCAAGAAACAGTCACTATATGAATGAGTGGATCTATCATATGGTTGTAGCAACTGAAATTCTTTCAACAAAAAATAAATCTGATTATGGGTTGTAAAGCAAAAAAAAAAATAAAGGGATGTGGATAAATGGAAGGATGATAGAAAGAAAGAACAAAAATATCAATGATATATGATTCCAATATGTATGGTCTATGAATCACGTCATAAAAGGCAGTGTGATAAAGCATCAATACTGATAATCAATACTGATAAGATAATTATAAATATAAGAATTTGAAAATGAAATAATTTTAAATAGAATAAAATAATAAAGAGCCTTCAGGTTAATAAAAACTGAGGAAATTGACTTGGGAACGAATTTTGTTGGAAGCTCCATTGCAAAGTTCGGACCTAACCATTAATGGAGAAGCTATGGGAACGACAGAACCTGTGACTGCATAGGCTTCTATTGAAAACGAATCCTAATAATTCATTGGGTGGGATGGCGGAACGGACCAAGAAAAAATTGATTTATTCTGAGAGGTTATGAATTGAACCTTCGAATGAAACAGGAAAGAGTAAATATTCGCCCGCGAAACCTCTATTTATTGGATTACAATCTTTTGTCGTAATTCGATAGAGGTAAAAAAAAATAAGGAAAGGATTCGTTATGTTATAAAAATAAAAAAAAAAGAAACATTACATTAAAGATATATAAATGTACACACACGTCTAGCTGTATTGTATATCTTGTATCTACATCTTCCTTCTTATGTAAGAAATTCAATATCAATAAAAGCCATTACTTGGTGTATTATCTATTAATGTGTACCTATTAATGTGTATCTATTAATGTGTATCTATAATATTATTGAATTTGAATCCTTTCATTCGCGAGGAGCTGGATGAGAAGAAACTCTCATGTCCGGTTCTGCAGTAGAGATGGAATTAAGAAACAACCATCGACTATAACCCCAAAAGAACCAGATTTCGTAAACAGCATAGAGGAAGAATGAAAGGAATATCTTGTCGAGGCAATCATATTTGTTTCGGCAGATACGCTCTTCAGGCACTTGAACCTGCTTGGATTACAGCTAGACAAATAGAAGCAGGGCGAAGAGCAATGACACGATATGCGCGTCGTGGTGGAAAAATATGGGTACGTATATTTCCCGACAAACCTGTTACAGTAAGACCCGCGGAAACACGTATGGGTTCGGGGAAGGGATCCCCTGAATATTGGGTATCCGTTGTTAAACGGGGTCGAATACTTTATGAAATGGGTGGAGTATCAGAAACTGTAGCTAGAGCAGCTATTGAGATAGCTGCGCGCAAAATGCCTATACGAACTCAATTTCTTATTTCAGGATAGAGATGTAGAACTAAACAAAAAGGGGTATTGGGGATGAAAAAACAACCGCAGGTTTATTTATTTCTGGACAGACAATATTTCTTTTTTTTCTTTCATACTTTTGCATTGAAATAACAGATTGAAATAAAAATGATATGATTCAACCTCAGACCCTTTTGAATGTAGCGGATAACAGCGGAGCTCGAAAATTGATGTGTATTCGAATCATAGGAGCTGGTAATCACCGATATGCTCATATTGGTGATGTTATTGTTGCTGTAATCAAAGAAGCAGTTCCCAATATGCCTCTAGAAAGATCAGAAGTAATTAGAGCTGTAATTGTACGTACATGTAAAGAACTCAAACGTGAAAACGGTATGATAATACGATATGATGACAATGCTGCAGTTGTCATTGATCAAGAAGGAAATCCAAAAGGAACTCGAGTTTTTGGTGCGATCGCTCGAGAATTGAGACAGTTAAATTTTACTAAAATAGTTTCATTAGCTCCCGAAGTATTATAAATAGTAGTAGATGAGACTATGATATAGTAGGGTATCTGAAATAGATCAAATAGATCAAATTAGTAGATTGTGTCTCACGTATATACTTTATAATAAAAAAAAAAAAATAAAAAAAAAGGAAACATGTTGATTATATCAAAATTAGGAGGAACCTATAATTCTAGTTCGTCATGGGTAGGGACACTATTGCCGATCTAATAACTTCTATAAGAAATGCTGACACGGATAAAAAAGGAAGGGTTCGAATAGCATCTACAAATATCACCGAAAACATTGTTAAAATACTTCTACGAGAAGGTTTTATTGAAAACGTTCGGAAACATCAGGAGAGTAACAAATATTTCTTGGTTTCAACTCTGCGACATAGAAAAACCAGAAAAGGAATATATAAAACTAGAACCATTTTAAAGCGTATCAGCCGGCCCGGCTTACGAATTTATTCCAACTATCAACGAATTCCTAAGATTTTAGGTGGAATGGGAATTGTAATTCTTTCTACTTCTCGAGGTATAATAACAGATCGAGAAGCTCGACTAGAAAGAATTGGAGGAGAAATTTTGTGTTATATATGGTAATCTTCCACCTCTGGTATCCGAATTTGATCTCTAACTTCCTATTTGTAAAGAGGAAAAGTGAGTTATATAACTCTTCCTCCATTAGTTGATACTTCAAGGAGGTTACCTGGAATGAAAGAACAAAAATTGATTCATGAGGGTTTAATTACTGAATCACTCCCCAACGGTATGTTCCGGGTCCGTTTAGATAATGAAGATCTAATTCTAGGATATGTTTCAGGGAGGATCCGCCGCAGTTTTATACGGATACTACCGGGAGATAGAGTAAAAATTGAAGTAAGTCGTTATGATTCAACCAGGGGACGTATAATTTATCGACTTCGCAACAAAGATTCGAACGATTAGGTTATTTTTTTAACCATGGGTATACAATTCGAAGTTCAAAAAAAATTCAAGAGACTTATTCTCTTCCAAGAAGTGGATTCAGAATTAAGGTAAGGAATAAAAAATATGAAAATAAGGGCTTCCGTTCGTAAAATTTGTGAAAAATGTCGACTTATTCGCAGGCGTGGACGAATTATAGTGATTTGTTCCAATCCGAAACATAAACAGAGACAAGGGTAATTCTTCTAAAAAAGAACTTTACTTTTCAAAATTAAAAAATAAAATATGTAAAAATAAGGTAAAGGATCTGTTTTAACATGAAATGGATATCTCCGTATCTTTTCTTTTTGTATATTTCTGACTCATAAATATGAGATGATAAAATATGACAAAAGCTATACCAAGAATTGGTTCACGTAGGAATGGGCGTATTGGTTCACGTAAGAATGGACGTAGAATACCAAAAGGCGTTATTCATGTTCAAGCGAGTTTCAACAATACCATTATAACTGTTACAGATGTACGAGGTCGGGTAGTTTCTTGGGCCTCCGCCGGTACTTCTGGATTCAAAGGCACAAGAAGAGGAACACCTTATGCTGCTCAAGCCACAGCGGTAAATGCTATTCGTACAGTGGTTGATCAGGGTATGCAACGAGCAGAAGTTATGATAAAGGGTCCTGGTCTCGGAAGAGATGCAGCATTACGAGCCATTCGTAGAAGTGGTATATTATTAAGCTTCGTACGTGATGTAACACCTATGCCACATAATGGATGTCGACCTCCTAAAAAAAGACGTGTGTAGAAATAAGAATTAAACCAATTTCAAGAGAAATAAATGATCAAATAATAATACTAGTCTAGTATAGTATGGTTCGAGAGGAAGTAGCAGGATCCACTCGAACACTACAGTGGAAGTGTGTTGAATCAAGAGTAGACAGTAAGCGTCTTTATTATGGTCGTTTCATTCTGTCACCACTTATGAAAGGTCAAGCTGATACCATCGGTATTGCCATGCGAAGGGCCTTGCTTGGAGAAATAGAAGGAACATGTATCACACGTGCAAAATCTAAGAAGGTGCCACATGAATATTCTACGATAGTAGGTATTGAGGAATCAGTACATGAAATCTTACAAAATTTGAAAGAAATTGTATTGAGAAGTAATCTCTATGGAGTTAGAGACGCGTCGATTTGCGTAAGGGGTCCTAGATACGTAACCGCTCAAGATATCATCTCACCACCTTCCGTAGAAATAGTTGACACGACACAACATATAGCTAACCTGACGGAACCAATTGATTTGTGTATTGGATTACAAATCAAGAGAGATCGCGGATATCGTATGGAACCCATAAATGACTCTCAAGATGGAAGTTACCCTATAGATGCTGTATTCATGCCTGTTCGAAATGCGAATCATAGTATTCATTCTTATGGGAATGGGAATGAAAAACAAGAGATACTTTTTCTAGAAATATGGACAAATGGAAGTTTAACTCCTAAGGAAGCACTTTATGAGGCTTCTCGTAATTTGATTGATTTATTTATTCCTTTTCTATATGCGGAGGAAGAGGACATTAATTTCGAAGAAAATAAAAACAGGTTTACTCTACCCTTTTTAACCTTTCAAGATAGATTAACTAATCTAAAGAAAA